AGATTTTACTGTTTGCAGCATGGGAGCTGATTACCCAAAAAATCCCTGGGAACAAAAAAAAAAAAAAGATATCTCGGTAACGAAAACTATAGGGGGCTGTATTGGCGAGATCCAACGGTGAACAGCTGCCCAAAAGAAAAACCGCCTGGAAGTCCGAGGACCTTTAGTACCGTACCCTACCCCCGAACCAGCAGCCTTCGCGCCAAGCAAGACCGCCCTTGTCCCTTTCCTTTCTCCATTCAGCCTCCTTCTTTGCTTTGTTCCAATAGAGTCTAAGGCAAAGCTAAAGTGGTTCGTATGCCTACTTTACCTACTTGACGAAAGGGAACGAACAACGTTTCGTTTCCGGGTTTATGGATTGGATTCAGTCAGCGTCACGACATAATCAAAAGGAAGGAGTGACGCTTTGGTTACCGGCGAACGCTTCCAAAGGCGACCCTCTCGAGTTTCCGGCTGTTTCCGTCATTGAAGTAGCCTTTCGTCGCCCTACCCCCCCTATAAGTAAGTTGAAGTCACTATCAGCCCTACTGAAGTACCAAAGGTGCGCTCCGCCCGGTGACTAAGAAATTGGTTTGCGACTGAAGGAAGTAGGGCTCCTATTGACTAAAGGTTGGTTCTTCGGTTTCCTTTAGAATGAAAGTAGCTATGAAGCCCCTACTACTTTGTTTGATTCAAAAGGCGAACAGCCCCCCCAACTAGTCGTATGGGGTGGGGTGCTTGTGGTAAGCTGCCTTGGATATGAGGAATTCCTAAATCAAAAAGGCAAAGTCCGGTATTTGACGAAGATCTTTCGATCAATAGATAGGAATGAGTGTTCGATATAGGGTATCAATAGATAGCTGCTCTTTCTCTCTCATTTTTTTTTAGAGAGAGCAGATATAACGATAACGATAAAAAAGAAATTCGGGAGATGATAAAGGATACATAGACATCTAAAGGGATTTCTATTCTATTCCTCTGTATTTTATAGAAAAAAAAAAAAGATATCTCGTTCATCTATCTCTTGTCTATCTATCCATTGATTCTATCTATGAATCAAGTCAAAAGAGTTCGTTTTTGGGTTCCCCGAAGCCCCGAATAGATTGGATCGTTTCTGCCAACGAAATGAACGCGGAGCCCGTTCCGAATGCTTCTCCGATCCGGAAGTTATCGCGAAGAGAATCAAATAAGATGCCTCCCTCTGTCTTTTCCCGCTTTGCTAATCTTCCCCTCTAACGCGGGCCGGGCGGCGGCGGGCGCGGAGGAAGAAACCTAAGAGAAGACGCTCTTATCTTAGGTCCTTTTTTTCAGTGCAACACAGGAAAGCGCCCTCTTTTTGTCATCCCTGCAGCTTTCCAGAGGCTTTTTTGGTATTGAACGCATGGCGTAGCTAGGACCCTTCAAATCATGTTTGAGCCTATGTGAAAACCAAACCCACCCCATAGCGAAAGAATGCCCGCCAAGTTCAGATAAGGGAATGCTTCCCCCAACCACTAAAGGAAAGGCTCGACGAAGGGCCCTTGATCCGGGAAAACGCTTTCGGAGATCGAGATTGGATTTGTTTTTCATCGAAAACGAAGAAGGCCGAGGATGGCCTACGGTGCGTGTTATCTGAAGGGAACACGCTTTTTCGACCGCGGTGGTATGATTGCCGGGCCCTCTCCTCGTTCCGCCCGCTGGCCTATTGGGATAGCAGCCTTCGGGCTTTGCCTGCCCCTTCTAATAAAGAATTCCGGCTCGGCCCGGGAAAGCGCTGGCAACAACAGAAAGGAAGGGGTCCATGTAGCTGCTGCGCCCGCCCACTGAGCAGCAGGTTCGGCATCTACTACAAAAGAGAGAATCCACTTCAGATAACCACGCCTCTGCTAGGCAGCGTGTGGAATGGCCGAGAGCGGACCTTTTTGGATATATAATCCAAGTCGAGAGTGGAGTTACGGGAACAGCCGTCTGATGGAAAACAACTTTCACGTTCGGTTCAGAGAGCACTTTTTTCGTTGAGAATTCCTCGTTCCCTTTCGTGTGAATTCCCCAGCGGCGAATTAACAACTTGTGGGGCCCTATCTATTCCATCTCTCGAGCCCCGAAGAAAACCCCCCTCCCCTTCGGACTCCATATCTCTTTTGACTCTATATATGCGGGCACCTGATATCTATGAGGGTTCACCCACCCCGGTTACAGCATTCCTTTCTATTGCGCCTAAAATATCTATTTCTGCAAATATGTCACGTGTTTCTATTTATGGTTCCTATGGAGCTACATTGCAACAAATCTTCTTTTTCTGCAGCATTGCTTCTATGATCTTAGGAGCACTGGCCGCCATGGCCCAAACGAAAGTCAAAAGACCTCTAGCTCATAGTTCGATTGGACATGTAGGTTATATTCGTACTGGTTTCTCATGTGGAACCCTAGAAGGAATTCAATCACTACTAATTGGTATCTTTATTTATGCATCAATGACGATAGATGCATTCGCCATAGTTCCAGCATTACGGCAAACCCGTGTCAAATATATAGCGGATTT